GAATATTTCGAATAAATCCCCAAATTCAAAACTACCCGTTATCCAATAGAAACCTAAAATTCCTAATAATAAACCAAAATCCCCTACACGATTAGTTACAAACGCTTTTTGACAAGCATTTGCTGCAGGAGTTCGTGTGAACCAAAACCCTATTAATAGATAGGAACACATTCCAACCAATTCCCAAAAAATATAAATTTGTATCAAATTCGAACTAGTAACTAATCCCAACATCGAAGTACTGAAAAAACTCATATAAGCAAAAAATCTCAAGTATCCTTGATCGTGAGCCATATAATTATCACTATAAATAAGAACCATAATTCCAACAGTAGTGATTAACATTGACATAATAGAAGTAAGTGGATCGATCAAGTAGCCGAATTCTAAAGAAAAATCATTATCGAGGGTCCAAGACCATACATATTGATAGATAGAACTGCTTTTTATTTGCTGAATAGACAGATTAGTTGAAAAAATCATGACTATACTTAACAATAAAATACTCGAAAAAGCCCACATACGACGGAGATTTTTTGTTGCTGTCGGAAAAAGAAGAAGTCCCACTCCTATTAACATAGGAACTGGAAGTGGAAGGAAAGGTATGATCCACGCATATTGATATGTCTGTTCCATAAAAAAAGTTTTTTAATTCTTAATTAATATTAATTGTTTCCGATTCACCGGATCTTACCTCTTTTTGAAAGGAGTCAATAAAAAAATAAAGATATGCACTAACTTAATAACTTAAATAGAAATAGAATTTTGGAATTTTTATTTCTTTTTATACTTATTCTTTAGAAGTTTCTGCTAAATACTTCAAATATTCAAATCAAGAAGTTACAATTGGTCAAATCATATGAAAAAAGCAAATTAATTACTAGTCTCCTTCGAACTTTCAAATTCAAGTTAAATTAGGCATATTTTTCACTAATTTGACAAGTTACTAAAAAAAAAAAAGAATATTCTTTTTTTTTAGTAATAAAAATAGTTTATGCGATTTTCCCATATCTTTCACGCATCTTATGTATTCTTTTTTATTTTAGAATCAAAAATATTATCTAGAAAAGAAATACATAATGAATTGGCAAAGCGCAAATTTCTTTTGAACAATAGATGTCTTTCACATCCAGCTATACCAATGAGTAATCTCTTAATTTTTATTTAAATGGCAGTTCCAAAAAAACGTACTTCTGCATCAAAAAAGCGTATTCGTAAAAATTTTTGGAAAAGGAAGGGGTATTGGGCAGCGTTAAAAGCGTTTTCCTTAGGGAAATCTATTTCTACCGGGAATTCCAAAAGTTTTTTTGTGCAACAAACAAAAACAAATAAAATAAGTAATAAAACATAACATGTTACAATAATCTGAATCGGCTTGACTCAAAAATTGACTCATTTCGTTTCGAAAATAAAATTCCCGCTTTCCATTTCCTATTGATTAACTCAACAGGGAATGGAATTTGTTTCGCTCTTAGAATTAGAATAAGGATTTTTCTCTTTACCGTACTGAATTAAAAAAAAAAAAAGAATCCTTTTTTTTGACAAAAAAAACATAAGATACGTAATTGTCTTTTTAGTATATTTTCTCATTTCCAAGGTGGGGAGTATTATTTTCCCCATCAGCCTGTTTCTTACAATAATATAAGGTTTTCTTTTTTCTCTAGATCCACGTTTTCTCTATAGAAAGGCGAGTAAAAAATCAAAATCATTGAAACTAATTGATTAAAATTCTAAACCTTTTTGTGCAACTTTCTTCTTTTTGGATTTTCTATGAATTCCTATATAGACTCCCATATATTTATTGCCATCAATCCACTCAAAAGCCATCAATCCACTCAAAAACACTTAACAAATTTTTGTGGATAAATATGTGTCAATTTTTACGGATCCAAAATTTTTTTGTTCATTGATAAAATGGATTTTTTGGTTTCGATGTTTGAAATCAAATAAATCAAAAACAGTTCATTAAAACAAAACAAAAATGTTTTTTTTGGGGGGGGTTCTATCCCTTAATTCATAGTTGGACTATCTAGTTTTCCAAGAGTTCAAGTCGAGGAGAGTCTAAAATACACACTAAAACTAAGACCCTAAATTCAAATAATGAACCTTCAAATACCTATTTGAACGAATTTTTATTCATCAATTTGAATCTTTCCTAAAAAATATTGCAACAATTTAATTCTTAAATCTAGACGATTGCTTATTCATAGGGTATTATGAATTCAAGACAAGCCGCTATGGTGAAATTGGTAGACACGCTGCTCTTAGGAAGCAGTGCTAGAGCATCTCGGTTCGAGTCCGAGTGGCGGCATGTCATCTCCTAAAAAAAGTAAATAGATCCTATAATGAATTCAATTTCCGATTTCCTTTTTATAATTATGGGACTCCTTAAAAAAAATTATGATATTTTCAACTTTAGAACATATATTAACTCATATTTCTTTTTCGATTGTTTCAATTGTAATTACAATTCATTTCATAACTTTTTTAGTCGATGAAA